AAGAAGAAAGAAAAAGAGAAGAAGAAAAAGAGACGAAGGAAAGAACGGAGAAAGAGCGAATACAGATAGCAGAGGCCTGGGATACCATTCCAGTTACACAAGTAATAAGAGGTTGCATGTTACTAACTCAATCTATTTTTAGAAAATATATTGTATTACCTTCATTGCTAATTGCAAAAAATAGTGGACGCATGTTCCTATTTCAATTTCCCGAATGGTTTGAGGATTTACAGGAATGGAATAGAGAGATGCATGTTAAATGTACCTATAATGGTGTTCCATTATCCGAAACAGAATTTCCGAAAAATTGGTTGACAGACGGTATTCAGATAAAAATCTTATTTCCTTTCCGTCTGAAACCTTGGCACAAATCGAAACTACGATCATCTAAGAAAGGTTTAATGAAAAAGAAAAAAGAAAAAGATGATTTTTGTTTTTTAACAGTTTGGGGAATGGAAACTGAACTTCCTTTTGGTTCGCCCCGAAAAGGACCTTCCTTTTTGAAACCCATTTTTAAGGAAATTGAAAAAAAAATTGGAAAATTTAAAAAGAAGTCTTCTCGAGTTCTAATAGTTTTTAAAAGAAAAATAAAATTACTTCGAAAAGTTTTAAAAGAAACAAAAGAATGGGTTATCGAAAGTGTTATTTTTATAAAAAAAATAATAAAAGAACTTTCAAAAATTCTGTTATTTCGATTAACAGGAAGAGAAGTATATGAATCAAGTGAAATTAAAGAAGAAAAAGATTCTATAATAAGCAATCAGCTAATTCACAAATCGTTTAGTAAAATTGCATCTACGAATTGGACAAATTCTTCATTAACAGAAAAAAAAATCAAGGATTTGACTACTAGAACAAGTACAATTCGAAATCAAATAGAAAGAATTATAAAAGAGCAAAAAAAAGTAACTCCAAGAATAAATAATATTAGTCTTAAAAAAACAAGTTATAATGCTAAAAGATTCGAAAAATGGCAAATATTCAAAAAAAGAAATGCTCAATTAATCTCTAAATTACCTCTTTTTTTGAAATTTTTCATTGAAAGAATCTACACAGATATATTTTTATGTATCATTAATATTCCCAGAATGAATACAGAACTTTTTCTTGAATCAACAAAAAAAATTATTGATAAATCCCTTTACAATAATGAAAGAAAACAAGAAAGAATTAATAAAATTAAGAAAAATCTAATTCCATTTATTTCGACTATAAAAAAGTCACTTGATAATATTAGTAATAGTCAAAAAAATTCACCTATTTTTTATGACTTATCCTACGTGTCACAAGCATATGTATTTTTCAAATTATCACAAATCCAAGTTAGTAACTCGTATAAATTAAGAGCTGTTCTTCAATCTCAAGGAATCCCCCCGCCTGAAATAAAGGATTCTTTTGAAACACAAGGAATGGTTGATTCGAAATTAGGGGATAAGAAACTTCCGAGTTATGAAATGAATCAATGGAAAAAGTGGTTAAGAGGATATTATCAATACAATTTATCTCAGAGCAGATGGTATAGATTAATACCAGAAAAATGGCGCAATACAGTTCATCAGCGTAAAAAGGAAAATTTTAGCAAAAGGCATTCATATGAAAAAGACCAATTAATTGATTTCAAAAAACAAAAACAAATTGAAGTATATTCATTATCTAATCAAAAAAGAAAAGAGAATTTGCAAAAATACTATAAATATGATCTTTTATCATATAAATTTCTTAATTATGAAAATAAAACGGAATACTTTTTTTATAGATCTCCGTTTCAAGAACGTAAGAAGCAAGAGATTTCTTATAACACGCATAAAGAAAATATACTGAGGAACATCCCTATCGATAATTATCTAGGAAAGGTCCATATTCTATATATGGAAAAAACGGTCGATAGAAAATATTTTGATTGGAACATTCTCAATTTTGATCTTAAACAAAAAGGCGATATTGAGGCCTGGGTCAGCAATGGGAATCAAAATACTCAAATAATTCCTAAAAAAGATCTTTTTTACCTTATGATTCCAGAAATCAATCCACCAAACTCCGACAAAGTATTTTTTGATTGGATGGGAATGAATGAAAAAATGCTAAAGTGTCGCATAGCGAATTTGGAACCTTGGTTCTTCCCAGAATTTGTGTTACTTTATAAAGCATATAAAAGCAAACCTTGGTTTATACCAAGCAAATTACTTCTTTCAAATTTGAATAAAAATGAAAATAGTAGTGAAAATAAAAAAATAAATCAAAAGCAAAAAGGAAGTTTTTTGATACCATCGAATAAAAAGCATCGAAATCAAGGAGAAAAAGAACCCACAAGTCCAGGAAATCTTGGATCCGTTCTCTCACAACAAAAAGATAGTGAAGAAAATTATGCAAGATCAGACATGAAAAAGGGGAAAAAGAAAAAACAATACAAAAGCAGCGCGAGAGCAGAACTAGATTTCTTCCTGAAACGTTATTTGCTTTTTCAATTGAGATGGGACGATACTTTGAATCAAAGACTGATCAATAATGTCAAGGTATATTGTCTCCTGCTTAGACTGATAGATCCAACCCAAATTACTATACCCTCGATTCAAAATAGAGAAATGAGTTTGGATATAATGCTGATTGAGAAGAATTTAACTCTTAACCAATTGATGAAAAAGGGAATATTGATTATAGAACCCATTCGTCTGTTTGGAAAAAACGATGCACAATTTATTATGTATCAAACCATAGGTATTTCATTGGTTCATAAGAGTAAGCACCAAACTAATCAAAAATATCAAGAACAAAGATATGTTTCTAAGAAGAATTTTGATGAAACTATTTCATCACACCAAAGAATAACTGAAAATAGAGACAAAAATCATTTGGATTTGCTTGTTCCTGAAAATATTTTCTCGTTTAGACGTCGTAGAAAGTTGAAAATTCTAAGTTGTTTTAATTCAAAGAATAGAAATGGTGAAGATAGAAATCAAGTATTTTGGAATGCAAAGGACGTAAAAGACAGCAGCCAAGTTTCGCATGACAGTAACCATTTTGATAGAGAGAAAAATCAATTAATGAAATTAAAGCTCTTTCTTTGGCCTAATTATCGATTAGAGGATTTAGCTTGTATGAATCGTTATTGGTTTGATACCAATAATGGCAGTCGTTTCAGTATGTTAAGAATACATCTGTATCCACGATTGAAATTTTGACATTTCGTGGATAATACACTTTTTCTATATATTCTATACCCTATATATATAATAGGGTATATCAAAGCAAACAAATACATAGATCACATGTCTTGTCTCACATTTCATTCTAATATCCAATAGGAAATGAATAATGTCTCGATTAGATCTCGAAATGAATCAACAGAACCTTCTTTGTTTTAGGTCTAAATTCTTCGATGCGAAAATGTACCAATCTTTTTCTATCCCTATCTAAATCCAATTAGAAATTGGATTAATTGATTTGAATTCAGAAAATTAGGAGTTCATAAAGAAATTTGGATTAGATTATTGTATATACCAGATTCCAATTAATGGCATTATTATTACTGATCAATAAAATCCATATCTGTAAAAAGGGAAAGGGGATTTTTTTATGGTAACAAATTCATTCATTTCGGTTATTTCTCAAAAAGAAAACGAAGAAAACAGAGGGTCTGTTGAATTTCAAGTATTCAGTTTTACCACTAAGATAAGAAGACTTACTTCACATTTGGAATTGCACAAAAAAGACTCTTCATCCCAGAGAGGTTTGCGGAAAATTTTGGGAAAACGCCAACGACTGCTGGCCTATTTGTCAAAAAAAAATAGAAGACGCTATAAAGAATTAATTAGTGAGTTAAATATTCGAGAGATAAAAACTCGTTAATTTGAAGCGTGATACCATTTGAGCTTAGTCGTTTAAATTTTGATGAACTTCTTTTTACTTTCAGCAATGCATGGAAGAACGACTCGGGAAAAAACTTATGATTGCACCAACTACAAGAAAAGACCTCATGATAGTCAATATGGGCCCTCACCACCCATCAATGCATGGTGTTCTTCGACTGATTGTTACTCTCGATGGTGAAAATGTTATTGATTGTGAACCAATACTGGGTTATTTACATAGAGGGATGGAGAAAATTGCGGAAAATCGAACAATTATACAATATTTGCCTTATGTAACGCGTTGGGATTATTTAGCTACTATGTTCACAGAAGCAATAACCGTAAATGGACCCGAACAGCTAGGCAATATTCAAGTACCTAAAAGGGCTAGCTATATCAGAGCTATTATGTTGGAGTTAAGTCGTATCGCTTCTCATTTGTTATGGCTTGGCCCTTTTATGGCAGATATTGGGGCACAGACCCCTTTCTTCTATATTTTTCGAGAACGAGAGTTAATATATGACTTGTTCGAAGCTGCTACCGGTATGCGCATGATGCATAATTATTTTCGTATCGGAGGAGTAGCTGCTGATCTACCTCATGGGTGGATAGATAAATGTTTGGATTTTTGCGATTATTTTTTAACCGCGGTTGCTGAATATCAAAAGCTTATTACGCGGAATCCTATTTTTTTAGAACGAGTTGAAGGCGTAGGCATTATTCGCGCAGAAGAAGCACTAAATTGGGGTTTATCGGGCCCAATGCTACGAGCTTCCGGAATACAGTGGGATCTTCGTAAAATTGATCGTTATGAGTCTTACGACGAATTTGATTGGGAGATTCAATGGCAAAAAGAAGGGGATTCATTAGCTCGGTATTTAGTACGAATCAGTGAAATGACAGAATCCATAAAAATTATCCAACAGGCTCTGGAAGGAATTCCAGGGGGACCCTATGAGAATTTAGAAATTCGACGCTTTGGTAGAATAAAAGACCCTGAATGGAATGATTTTGACTATCGATTTATTAGTAAAAAACCTTCTCCAACTTTTGAATTGGCTAAGCAAGAACTTTATGTAAGAGTCGAAGCACCAAAAGGAGAATTGGGAATTTTTCTGATAGGAGATCAGAGTGTTTTTCCTTGGAGATGGA